CGAAATTTTAATCCTTTTCTTCTCTATCAATTATTGCTAAGAACTAAAAAGTCAAGTTTAATTTAAATTAATCGCCTTGGCTGACTGTTTTTACGTATATTATAAGTAAAAAAGCGGTAGGAACTAGAATAAACAGTGCAGTAGCAATAAATGCGAGAATATTTACTTCCATAATCTCATTGTTTAATTTTTCTTTAATTCGCAATAACTCGGGAGTTAATCCCATAGAGATAATAAATCGTTCGCCTGTAAATTCAATGGGATGAATTACATCTCGATGATATCGAATCGGATCAATATCATGAATAACAATATCTGAGCTATCAAATCGATCCATGGTCAAGAATTAAATAGTATAACATAGGAAGATCTTTTATCCATACCGAACTCAAAATTTGATTCCTGATCCACTCAATAATTCCTTTATTTTTTTTTTTATTTATTTATAATTCTTTTACATTATTTCTTTTCTATAATCTACCACCCTCTTTGTACAATCATCTGATGAAGTATCATCGAACCACCTTTCCACTTACCATTGGTTCTAAACAAACCCCACCCAACCCTCGAAGCTAAATGAAAAAAAGGAAGGAGTTAAGTTCTAAACTCCTTTTTTTAATGATCTAATCTTCTTGGAAAACAAAAGAAGTATCATAAAGACGAGTACAAGTTCTGGTATAAAAAATCTAATATTCCATTAAATTAACTATTTATATATAAAGTTAAAAGGTTTGTTCTTTCAAGGAAAAAACCCTTATAAAAAAAAATTTCATTACCTCGTTAATAAAAAAGTGATCCTTGTTTGATCTTTATTTTTTAAATCCTCTTTACTTGAATTAGTAACGGGACGCATATATCAAAAGCTCAATGTGAAATTTGAATGAGATAGACTATTTCAAATTAGTGAAATTAGAAATTGAGGTTACACAAAATAGGGCCAGAAAAGGATATACTTTTAAGATTAAATCTATCGCAGTAACTATGTTAAATTTATTTTATATCGTACAAATTCCATTTATGTACTCCCGGGAAACATACAGTACTCTAACTCTATTCCACAGATCGGGAGTAATCGAAAAAAAATAAAAAGCCAGACCCAGTACGGGATCCCGCGGAATCCTCAATCTGATGCTAATAAAATAATTGTACTAATAAAATAATAATTGTACTAATCCATATAGGTCTCTCTCCCATCAAATCCGTACTAATAGAAGAAATGGAAATTACCCCATTTGTTTGATGATAAATGTGAAACAAAAAAAAAAAAAAAAGAGGGATCGCCGTTGGGAATGAAATTCTGCTATTTGTACTTCTTTTCACAAAAAATAGAGAGATGAATTTATATATTTTTTTATTGAATTTGGATTCGTCGGGACTGACGGGGCTCGAACCCGCAGCTTCCGCCTTGACAGGGCGGTGCTCTGACCAATTGAACTACAATCCCAAGTAAATACCATAATAAAATAAAGTATACATATTTTATTATTTCATTGTAACCCTTTCAATTTAGATTAGAATTAGCGTGTTGTAACAGAGCCGCGAGTGTGATATATTGATACCCATATGTATATTAACTTTAGTGAGAGCAGCCTGGATTATTACTAATCCTTTCGGTATTGCCAAATCAATTGGATAATAACTTTTTCAATGAAAAAAGTTATTTTATTTACTCTTTTCCTTAAACTTGACTTTATACTTAGAGATCCTGATATGAATCTAGATCATTAGCAAGGAATTTGTTGTAAAAATAGCGTCAATAAGTAGTGGTATAGATATATCAGAAAATTTTTCTCTTCCGTATTGGGGGATCGGACATTTCTGAAATAGCAACAAATGGGTTATATCATTTCAGGGTGGATCGGCGAATTATTGGGCCGAGCTGGATTTGAACCAGCGTAGACATATTGCCAACGAATTTACAGTCCGTCCCCATTAACCGCTCGGGCATCGACCCAGGAAGAATCAATTCCAGGCTTATTGATAATCCACGATCAACTTCCTTTCGTAGCACCCTACCCCCAGGGGAAGTCGAATCCCCGCTGCCTCCTTGAAAGAGAGATGTCCTGAACCGCTAGACGATGGGGGCATACTTGCACGACCGCCATCATACTATGCTCATAGTATGAATAGTTTTTTTAAATTGTCAATATAATGGAATGGTATGACTCGATACGAAGGATCTTTCCGTCTTTCACGATTCTATAGAATTCTTTTCACTAAAAAATTTGTTTCAAAGGCCACTCCGAATCTCTTTATCAATGATTCAATGAAATATCTTGGATCTATGTTAAATTAGTGGATACATGTATCACTCTAATGAATTTAGTTATGATGTCAATTATGGTAGGTCTTGAAACAATTCATTGTATTGATATTTATCAAATAACTATTTTACCTAGTATTCACTAGTATACCCTAACCCTATATTTAATATTTAATTTACTGGATAAGTAAAATTGTTCATTCCTGAATGAACCCCTATCCTTAATTATATCCTTAT